TCGCATGGCAATACCTATGGTATCGGCTTGCCCTTTCATGAGCGGGGACAGAATGAAACGACCATAATAAAGACGCGTACTGTCTACTCTTGATTCAACACATTTCCACTGTAGTGTTCGAGTGGATCCTGCTATTTCCTCTCGAACCATACTAATATTATTATTTGATCAGATCATTGAATCGTTTATTTCTCTTGAAATCCATTTAATTCTTTTTTTTACACACGTCTTTTTTTGGGAGGTCTACATCCATTATGTGGCATAGGTGTTACATCACGTACGAAACTTAATAGTATACCACTTCTACGAATAGCCCGTAATGCTGCGTCTCTTCCGAGACCAGGACCTTTTATCATAACTTCTGCTCGTTGCATACCTTGATCTACTACAGTACGAATAGCATCTAAAGCGGCTGCTTGCGCAGCATAGGGTGTTCCCCTTCTTGTGCCTTTGAATCCAGAAGTACCGGCGGAGGCCCAAGAAACCACTCGACCTCGTACATCTGTAACAGTTACAATGGTATTGTTGAAACTGGCTTGAACATGAATAACTCCTTTTGGTATTCTACGTCCAGTCTTACGTAAATTAATACGCCCATTCCTACGCGAACCAATTCTTTGTATAGGTTTTGCCATATTTTATCATCTCATAAATATGAATCAGAAATATATAAAAAGATATGGAGATATCCATTTTATGTTAAAACAAATCTTTTATTTTTACATAACCCCTCTTTGAGAAACTTTAGAAAGATTATCCTTGTCTTTGTTTATGTCTCGGATTGGAACAAATCACTATAATTCGTCCGCGCCTACGGATCAGTCGACATTTTTCACAAATTTTACGAACAGAAGCCCTTATTTTCATATTTCTTACTCCTTACTTTAATTTTGAATCTATTCTTTGGAAGAAAATAAGTCTCTTGCTTTTTTTTTTGTTTCAAATTGTATCTTTGATGAAAGGGATTTTTTCAAAAAGAATCTATCTAATCGTTCGAATCTTTGTTCCGAAGTCTATAAATTATACGTTCCCTGGTTGAATGAATAATATTGCCTTATTTCTATTTTGATTCTATCCCCCGGCAGTGTTTGTATCAAACTGCGTCGGATCTTCCCCGAAATAGAACCTAGAATTAGATCTTCATTATATAAAATATAAACGGATTCGGAGAGCATACCATTGGGAAATGATTCAGTAATTAAACCTTCATGAATCATTTTTTTTTTTTCATTCCAGGAAACCTTTTTGAAGTATCAACTAATGGAAGAAGAGTTATATAACTCACCTTTCCTCTCTATTTCACAAATAGGAAGTTAGAGATAAAATTAGGATACCAGAGGAGGATCACCATATATAACACAAAATTTCTCCTCCAATTTTTTCTAGTCTAGCTTCTCGATCTGTCATTATGCCTCGAGAAGTGGAAAGAATTACAATTCCCATTCCACCTAAAATCTTAGGAATTTTTTTATAGTTGGAATAAATTCGTAGACCGGGTCGACTGATACGTTTTAAAATCGTTTTATATATTCCTTTCCTAGTTCTTTTATGGCGCAAGGTTGAAACCAAGAAATTTTTATTACTTTCCTGATGTTTCCGAACATTTTCAATAAAACCCTCTCGTAGGAGTATTTTAACAATGTTTTCGGTGATATTTGTGGATACTATTCGAACCGTTCCATTTTTACTCATGTTAGCATTTCTTATAGAAGTTATTATATCAGCAATAGCGTCTCTGCCCATGACGAATTATAATTATTGGTGCTTCCGAATTTTGATATAATCAACATGTTTTTTTATTTGAATACTTCAAAGTATTCATTATTTAATTAAATTTGAAATTTATTATTCAATTAATTATTAAATTTAGTAAAAGTATATGCGTGAGACACAATCTATTAATTGGGTTTATTTCAGATATCCTACTAGAACAATATCCTAATTTGATCTATGACTATGAGTCTTTATAATACCTCGGGAGCTAATGAAACTATTTTAGTAAAATTCAACTGTCTCAATTCCCGAGCAATCGCCCCAAAAACTCGAGTTCCTTTTGGATTTCCTTCTTGATCAATGACAACTGCTGCATTGTCATCATATCGTATTATCATACCGTTGTCACGTTTGAGTTCTTTACATGTACGTACAATTACAGCTCTTATTACTTCCGATCTTTCTAGAGGCATATTAGGCACTGCTTCTTTAATTACAGCAACAATAACGTCACCAATATGAGCATATCTATGATTACCAGCTCCTATGATTCGAATACACATTAATTCTCGAGCTCCACTGTTATCTGCTACATTCAAAAGGGTCTGAGGTTGAATCATATCATTTTTATTTGAATTTTTTATTTCAATGCAAAGAATGAGGAATAAAGAAGAAATAGTATTTGTCTAGAAATAAAGAAACTCGTGGTTGTTTTTTCATCCCTTTTTTATATTTAGTTTTACATCCCTATCCTGAAATAACAAATTGAGTTTTTATAGGCATTTTGCACGCAGCTATTGAAATTGCTGCTCTGGCTACAGTTTCTGAGACTCCGCCCATTTCGTAAAGTATTCGACCGGGTTTAACAACAGATACCCAATATTCGGGAGATCCCTTTCCCGACCCCATACGTGTTTCTGCGGGCCTTACTGTAATAGGTTTATCGGGAAAAACACGTACCCATATTTTTCCACCACGACGTGCATATCGTGTCATTGCTCTTCGTCCTGCTTCTATTTGTCTAGCAGTAATCCAAGCGGGTTCAAGTGCCTGAAGAGCATATCTGCCGAAGCAAATATGATTACCCCGGCAAGATATTCCTTTCATTCTTCCTCTATGTTGCTTACGAAATCTGGTTCTTTTGGGGTTATAGTTGATGGTTTTTTCCCACCTCTACTACAGAACCGGACATGAGAGTTTCTTCTCATCCAGCTCCTCACGAATGAAAGGATTCGATAATATTACAGATGCGCATGTATTTAATAACTAATACATTAAACTAAGTAATGGGATTTATTGATATTATATTTCATTTATTAGATAAGAAGCTGTATATACGGTTAGATTTGTCTATTTCTAGATATAGATAATGTTTCTTTTTTATACTGGATCCTTATTTTTTTTTTACTTTTCTTTTAAAAAATTATTGAATCAAGACAATATTGGAATCCAATAAATAAGAAATAAGGGTTTCGCGGGCGAATATTGACTCTTTCCTTTTCCTGCTTTATTCGTAGGATCAATCCACACCCTCTCCGAGTAAAAAAAAAATTGTTCTTGGTTCATTCCGCCATCCCGCCTGCTCAATCATTTGGATTCTTTTAAATAGAATCCTATATAGTCACAGGTTTCGTCGTTCCTATAGCTTCTCCATTAATGATTAGGCCTGAACTCTGCAATGGAGCTCTCAACAAAATCTGTTTCCGAGTCAATCTCCTCAGTTTCTATTAACCGGAAGCTCTTTATTATTTATATATCATTTATTATTTATATATCAATCGATACAATATTAAACAATATTAAAACAATATGAAATTAATGCTTTATTACACTGCCTTTTATTTATATGAGGTAATTCATAGACCATACATATTGGAATTATATATCATTGATATTTTTGTTCTCTCTTTCTATCACCTTTCCATTTATCCGCATCCCTTTCTTTTTTTTTTATTTCAAATCCACAATCATATTTTTTTGTTATGGAACAATTCCAGTTGTTACAACTATATGATTGATCCAGTCATATAGTGACTGTTTTTGGGATCTCGACAATATGAAGCAATAAGTTAGTTATTAGTTTTTAATTTTTTTTTTTATATAGTAGTTGTAGTTATTGAATTAATATTAGGGATCAGTCTTTTTTTGATCCTACTAAAAACTCTAAAGAAAAAACTAACGAATCACACACTAAGCATAGCAATTATAAAAAAAAAAGGTTAATTTCTTTTTTATTCAACCTTATAGAATTTGAATTATTTTATTTTTTTGATTTAACAGAAAAACAGAAAAAGTTTCTAGTTTTTTGTTCTATATATCACTATATTACTGGATAGAATGACAAGATAAATAAAGGTCTATTATTCTTCATCCACAAATATCCAAATTTTGAGTCCTAGTACTCCATGGATAGTTCGAATTGTATAGGAACAATGATCAATTTTAGCGCGAATTGTTTGTAGAGGAACCCTACCTTCTCTGATCCATTCGACACGTGCAATTTCTTTTCCGTCAATACGTCCTGCAATTTGTATTTGAATTCCTTTTGTATCTGTTTGTTCAGTTAATTCAATAGCTCTTTTCATTGCCTTTCGAAATGAAACTCTATTTCTTAATTGAGAAGCCATATATTCTGCAAGAATATTGGGGTCTCCATAAGGTTTTTCTATTCGTGTGATAGCAATGTTGATTCTTCGGTTCACAGAACGAAATTCTTTTTGTACATTCATCTGTAATTCTTCGATTCCTCGTGTTCGGCCCTCTATTAATAAATTTGGGAATCCAATATGGATTATAACCTGGATTAAATCAATTCTTTTTTGAATTTCTATACGCGCAATTCCAATTCCTTCGAAACCTGAGGATATTCTTTTATTTTTTTGTACATAATTCTTTATACAATTCCGTATTTTCTCATCTTCTTGTAGACCTACAGAAAAATTTTTTGGTTGTGCGAACCAAAAGGAATGATGATTTTGGGTTGTACCAAGTCTGAAACCAAGCGGATTTATTTTTTGTCCCATATTTTTTATTATATTATCTTTCCATCTATTTTTTTCTAAATATGAATCTAAATCTTAAATTCATCGAAAGATAATTTTGATTTATCTTTTAATACAATTGTTATATGACAAGTCGGCCTTTTTATCGGATAACTACGTCCTCGAGCTCTAGGTCTTAATTTTTTCACAAAAGAACCTCCATTGACTTCGGCTTTACTAATGAATAAATCGGTTTCGTTCAAACCCATATTATGACTAGCGTTTGCTGCTGCGGAATAAACCAATTTTAAAATGGGATAAGATGCTCGATAAGGCATAAGTTCCAATATCATAAGTGTTTCCTCATAAGAACGCCCGCGAATCTGATCAATTACTCTTTGCGCTTTGAAAACAGACATACATATATGTTGAGCTAAAACTTTGACTTCTCCACTCGAATTTGAGTTCTTTTTCTTTATCATAAGGTTATCTCCCGCCAATGAATGATAAGTATCTATTTTTTTTCCAAATTAACGACGAGATTTATTATCGTTTCTCGCATGTCTCGCGAAAGTCAGAGTCGGCGCGAATTCTCCCAATTTGTGACCTACCATACGATCTGTTATATAAATAGGTAAATGTTCCTTTCCATTATGAATAGCGATTGTATGGCCAATCATTTTGGGTATAATGGTAGATGCCCGAGACCAAGTTACTATTATTTCTTTCTCCTCCCTCATGTTGAGTTTTTCAATTTTTCTTGATAAATGATTAGCTACAAAAGGGTTTTTTTTTAATGAACGTGCCACAGCTGATTACTCCTTTTTTTACATTTTAAAGATTGGCATTCTATGTCCAATAGAATATCTCGATCGAAGTATGAAGGTAAGAATAAATACAATAATGATGAATGGAAAAAAGAGAAAATCCTTTAGCTAGATAAGGGGCGGATGTAGCCAAGTGGATCAAGGCAGTGGATTGTGAATCCACCACGCGCGGGTTCAATTCCCGTCGTTCGCCCATCACATTATTTCAAATTCAAAAAATTCTATTTTCAATATTCCTATTTACGGCGACGAAGAATAAAACTATCACTATATTTTTTCCTTTTCCGACTTCTTCTTCCAAGCGCAGGATAACCCCAAGGAGTTGTGGGTTTTTTTCTACCAATTGGGGCTTTCCCTTCCCCACCTCCATGGGGATGGTCTACAGGGTTCATAACTACTCCTCTTACTACAGGACGCTTACCTATCCAACACTTCGATCCGGCTCTACCCAAACTTTGTTGATTCACCCCAACATTACCCACTTGTCCGACTGTTGCTAAGCAGTTTTTGGATATCAAACGGACCTCCCCGGATGGTAATCTTAATGTGGCTGATTTACCCTCTTTTGCGATCAGTTTCGCTACAGCGCCCGCCGCTCTAGCTAATTGTCCACCCTTTCCAAGCGTGATTTCTATGTTATGTATGGCCGTGCCTAAGGGCATATCGGTTGAAGTAGATTCTTCTTTTAAAAACCCCTTCCCAAACTGTACAAGCTTCTTCCAAAGCATACGGCTTTCTAGATGTATATGATGATATCTAGACAGATGGATCTTTATCTTATATGAATCGTATGATGAAGTACCACATGAGTGGATATATAGGAATCCAAATCTGCCGAATCACTCATGTATGATCTTCTACATCCTAGGTCTCCCCGTTCCATCATCTGGCTTATGTTCTTCATGTAGCATTCAGACCGAATGACTCTATGAAATTACGTCGATACTTCCACATATTACGGGTAACGTAGGAGACATCTCTATTTTTCCCCGGGGGGATCTTTATAATTACCACTGCTTAGCTTTCAATTCGCCTCTGACCATCAAATTAAATGTGAATAACCCGTCCTCCTCTCTTTGAAACAAGGGGCGCTTCCGGTTCTGTGCGTGCTTCAAACAATTTTGTCTTCTCCATATTACCATATCTCTAGAGTCAATAATTTTCTATGAGGAACTACTGAACTCAATCACTTGCTGCCGTTACTCAACAGTTTTCTGTTGAGGTCTATCCCATAGAGGTACTCAAATTGGATCAGTGATTGATTTCTAGGTTTCATCGTAAACCTAATTGGTTACTTCCAATTACGTAAATCAATAGTTCAAACCGCACTCAAAGGTAGGGCATTTCCCATTGATATAGGGACTTCTGTACCAGAAATAATGGTATCTCCAATTATAGCCCCTCTGGGGTGTAAAATATATCTTTTCTCGCCATCCCCATAATGTATGAGACAAATGTATGCATTTCGATTAGGGTCATATTCTATGGTTACGATTCTACCAGATATGTCTTTTTCATTCCGTCGAAAATCGATTTTACGGTATAGACGCTTATGACCTCCCCCTCTATGTCTTGCGGTAATGATTCCTCTGGCATTACGACCTTTACCACAATGATGCTGTCCACAGATCAAATTATTTCGTGGATTGGATTTCATTTGACTGTCTATGGCTCTATTACGTGTGCTCGGGGTAGAAGTTTTGTATAAATGTATCGCCGTGTTATTAAGTATTTTGCTTTAAGTTCTTTTCTCTATAAGAGGTGGAATAGAATAACCCGGTTGAAGCGTAATGATCATACGTCTGTAATGCATTGTATGTCCCATAATAGGTCCTATTCTTCTACCCTTTCCTGGGAGTCGATGACTATTCATAGCTATTACCTTGACACCAAAGAAGAGTTCGACCCAATGCTTTATTTCTGTCCTAGTTGATCCTGATTCGACATTAGAAGTATATTGATTGTTCCCCAATAACCGAATACTTTTTTCTGTAAATACTGCATATTTGATTCCATCCATAACTCCATTTTCTTCCCTATGAGTTCCAGTATCGATAAGAATTCTAGTTCTTACTGTTCATATGTTATGGTATGAATATACCATACCAATTCGTTATGTATGGATGATGAGATTCCATTGATACAGAGCCAATTCCAATAGACTTATTGAACGTTCCCATTGGCGTGCATCCAGCAGGAATTGAACCTACGAATTTGCCAATTATGAGTTGGGCGCTTTAACCATTCAGCCATGGATGCTTAACAGGGCTCATTGTACATCGTGAATAACCAAATTCCAATTGAAATGAAATCTTTAGGAGGAATCAATGAAAATCTTTAGGAGGAATCAATGAAACGATATCAATTCAAATCCTGGATCTTCGAATTGAGAGAGATATTGAGTGAGATCAAGAATTCTCACTATTTCTTAGATTCATGGATCAAATTCGATTCAGTGGGATCTTTCACTCACATTTTTTTCCACCAAGAACGTTTTATGAAACTCTCTGACCCCCGAATTTGGAGTATCCTACTTTCACGTGATTCACAGGGTTCAACAAGCAATCGATATTTCACGATCAAAGGTGTAGTACTGCTTGTAGTAGTGGTCCTTATATCTCGTATTACCAATCGAAAGATGGTCGAAAGAAAAAATCTCTATTTGATGGAGCTTCTTCCTATACCTATGAATTCCATTGGACCCAGAAATGAGACATTGGAAGAATCTTTTTGGTCTTCCAATATCAATAGATTGATTGTTTCGCTCCTGTATCTTCCAAAAGAGAAAAAGATTTCTGAGAGTTGTTTCATGGATCCGCAAGAGAGTACTTGGGTTCTCCCAATAAATAAAAAGTGTATCATGCCTGAATCGAACCGGGGTTCGCAGTGGTGGAGGAACCGGATCGGAAAAAAGAGGGATTCTAGTTGTAAGATAGCTAATGAAACCGTAGCTGGAATTGAGATCTCATTCAAAGAGAAAGATAGCAAATATCTGGAGTTTCTTTTTTTATCCTATACGGATGATCCGATCCGCAAGGACCATGATTGGGAATTGTTTGATCGTCTTTCTCCGAGGAAGAAGCGAAACATAATCAACTTGAATTCGGGACAGCTATTCGAAATCTTAGGGAAAGACTTGATTTGTTATCTCATGTCTGCTTTTCGTGAAAAAAGACCAATTGAAGGGGAGGGTTTCTTCAAACAACAAGGAGCTGAGGCAACTATTCAATCAAATGATATTGAGCACGTTTCCCATCTCTTCTCGAGAAACAAGTGGGGTATTTCTTTGCAAAATTGTGCTCAATTTCATATGTGGCAATTCCGCCAAGATCTCTTCGTTAGTTGGGGGAAGAATCAGCACGAATCGGATTTTTTGAGGAACGTATCGAGAGAGAATTGGATTTGGTTAGACAATGTGTGGTTGGTAAACAAGGATTGGTTTTTTAGCAGGGTACGGAATGTATTGTCAAATATTCAATATGATTCCACAAGATCTATTTTCGTTCAAGTAACGGATTCTAGCCAATCGAAAGGATCCTCTGATCAATCCAGAGATCATTTCGATTCCATTAGAAATGAGGATTCAGAATATCACACATTGATCGATCAAACAGAGATTCAGCAACTAAAAGAAAGATCGATTCTTTGGGATCCTTCCTTTCTTCAAACGGAACGAACAGAGATAGAATCAGATCGATTCCCGAAATGCCTTTTTGGATCTTCCTCAATGTCCCGGCTATTCACGAAACGTGAGAAGCAGATGAATAATCATCTGCTTCCGAAAGAAATCGAAGAATTTCTTGGGAATCCTACAAGATCAATTCGTTCTTTTTTCTCTGACAGATGGTCAGAACTTCATCTGGGTTCGAATCCTACTGAGAGGTCCACTAGAGATCAGAAATTTTTGAAGAAAAAACAAGATGTTTCTTTTGTCCCTTCCAGGCGATCGGAAAATAAAGAAATGGTTGATATATTCAAGATAATTACGTATTTACAAAATACCGTCTCAATTCATCCTATTTCATCAGATCCGGGATGTGATATGGTTCCGAAGGATGAACCGGATATGGACAGTTCCAATAAGATTTCATTCTTGAAAAAAAATCCATTTTTGGATTTATTTCATCTATTCCATAACCGGAACAAAGGGGGATACACGTTACACCACGATTTTGAATCAGAAGAGAGATTTCAAGAAATGGCAGATCTATTCACTCTATCAATAACCGAGCCGGATCTGGTGTATCATAGGGGATTTGCCTTTTCTATTGATTCCTACGGGTTGGATCAAAAAAAATTCTTGAATGAGGTATTCAACTCCAGAGATGAATCGAAAAAGAAATCTTTATTGGTTCTACCTCCTCTTTTTTATGAGGAGAATGAATCTTTTTATCGAAGGATCAGAAAAAAATGGGTCCGGATCCACTGCGGGAATGATTTGGAAGATCCAAAACTAAAAACAGCGGTATTTGCTAGCAA